CGTTGGAAAACCCGGAGCTTTCTCCGGAACTTCGCGTACACCCTAACCTCTATTATACGGAGAAGGGGTAACGATAGCAATCCCTTTCGCCCCCCCGTCGTTTGCCTACCCTTTCTGACTGACTAAAAGGTATGTGAAAAAAAGATGATGGAGCGAATGATTCTGTTTCGAAATAAAAACTAATAAAGATTCTTTCTATTCCATTAATATTCTCACTCAATTGATGTAAATTTTTCTTTGTGTCATGTCATCATTATTATGTATTATATAAAGGATTACGCATCATAGGCATTTCATTTTTTGGAGGAAAATAGAGACCGAAGTATGAACAGAAAGAAACCTAAATATAAGCAAAAACAATTGATACCGAAAGGATTCTATTTCTTATCGGAGAGGATGTCTCAACAGAACCCTCATTGGGAGAAAGCTTGTTGGGATAAAGAAGAACAGCAATATTTATTGAATAGATATTTATTGAATTTATGGACAAAATGGAATTTGGGATTGTTAACTGAAATCTTTTCCAATCGAGAACACAAGCTCTTCGACTTTCTATTTATCATTTGTTCCAATTCTTCACATCGAATCCATATATTCAATTTAGTTTTACTTTTCATATCACTAATCTTTCCATATCGTTCGAGTAAGAAAAGTGTGGTAGAAACAAACTATTTACATTTGTCAAAAAGAGTTTCTGTTACTCGTATGAACCACAGTAAATGTGAACGGGGAATGCAAGGCGAATCAAATACTTTAAAAAAAAAATATGCTTGTAAGAAAGATAATAAGAGAGATAATAGAATAGTCCCGGAAGAGGATAAAGCAGCTATTAATAACCATTTTCTACTCCCGTTTCTGAGGAGGTGATCCTATTACGTCAAAAAAACCTTTTTCACTTTTTTTATTACGGATTGAAATATTGCCGTGGATAAATGTTTCAAGCCCATTGATCTTATTCGGACTATATTACGGATTTATTGCAACATTACCTATCGGTCTTCCTCAGATCTTACTCGTAAGAACCCTTCTTTTAGGGAAAGATTCTAATGCTAAATTAGTTGTTGGAACTTCAATTGTAGGACAACTGGTAATCATTTTATCGGTATACTATTTGCATCTCTATGTCATGTTAGTGAAACCTCATGCAGTAACTTTGCTAGTTTTACCGTACATGCTATTTTATTGGTATCGTCTTTTATGTCGCCGATTGCAAAAAGAAAAAAGACCAATAATGCATTATCATTTTATGCGTGCAAAAATAGTCCGGAAAGATGATTTTCAATTTATCTATGAAGGAAGAACATTAACATTTTTGGATATTATTATCCTTTCATTATTCAATCCTGTTCTCTTACCAAGTCCTGTATTAACAAGATTAGCCAAACTCTTTACTTTCCGTTATAGCAATAAATTTTTATTTGTAATAAGTAGCCTTTATGGCTGGTGGTTGGGTGGTTCCATTTTTCCCGGAATTTTGGCCAAATTTATTTCCGTTCTAAAACCCGATTCAGATACAGACAATAGACTTTCTTATTTAGTAAAGATTCTCTTTGCTCGAACTTCCCGTATCATTTATATAGCTCTCTGTCTATTATATTTAGGTAGAGCTCCCGTACCTCTCTTCGATAACAGGATATATTCTAATTTTGAAAAAAAGGAAGCTAAAAAGTTATCGTGGTTAAAAAAGTTGCCTACTATCTTATTCGATTATCGAAAATGGGTCCGACCATTCCGATATGTCGAAGAGGATCTTTTCTATTTCAACGCGATGACTCTTATAAAAACAGAGATGTCTCAATATTTTTTTGACGCGTGTGTGAGTGATGGGAGACAAAGAATATCTTTCACATCTTCACCTAGTTTGTCAATTTTTGAAAGAAGTTTCAAGGAAAATTTCAAGTCATTCGAAGATCTTCGTCAGAAGGAATGGATTGATACCGAGAACCGGGGAAAAGATGATTTGAATAATGAATTAACGAATAGAATTCGAGCTCTAGACAAAGGATCTTCAATAGAAAAAGTTATTGAAAAAAAGAATAAATTATGCGATCACAGTAACAATATTTTCCTTAAAGGGTTTGATCCTCTTCTGAATAGAGAATTACGTGAAGGAGTTGCAATACCAAAATCACCTTGTATTTTGACTGACGAGTATTTTCTATGGTGTAAACTTGAAAATGATTGGCAAACAGATGATGATTTAGGTTCAGGTAACTTTACTGGATCCCAACTCCGAGAATTTAAAAAAGAAAAACCTCTATTTTTAAAACTAATAAACAATGCATTCGATCTTATGAATATATTCAGTGGAATTCGTTCCCTCAGAATAAAAAGTATAGATTGGATTGAAAAAAAGAATGAAAAATTTAGAAATGTGAAAAGTTTCGCAACACAACCAGATTTTCGTCGGAACCTGATATTAGGATCCATACGTGCTCGAAGACGTAAAGCTTTATTACAAGAATCATTACAATCGGAAATGCATTCTCCATTTTTTTTGAGAATATTGAAAAAAACTACGTTTTCTTCTCCGGGCAAAATAGGTATAAACGTAAAACCGACTTTTGCACATCCTGAGAAGAAGATAAAAGGATTAATATCCTTTCTTTCGAAAAAGGTTTTTGCTATAAAAGCAATAACAAAGGCTAATCGTCTCGCGACGGCAGAAAGATTTGATTTTCAACTTGCTCATTGGGCAAGAGGTTTTTTTTTAGTCAGTCAATTATACTTTAGAAAATATATAGTATTACCTATATTAATAATATTTAAAACTATTAGTTATCTATTGTTATTCCAAACTCAGGAATGGGCAGAGGATTGGAATGATTGGAATAAGGAATTTTTTATAGGATGCACTTATGATGGTACCGAAGTTTCGGTGAACGATTTACCATTTTCGTGGCTTAGAGACGGTCTTCAAATAAAAATTATAAATCCTTCTCATTTGAAGTGGCGTGATCCTGGATTCGAAACGAATTCATATAGTTTAGCAAAAAAAAGAAAAATTGATTATGGTTTTTTAACAGCCTTTGGATATCAAACCTATCTACCCTTTGGCAGTAGGAAAAAAAACCCTCCTTTCTTTAAGCCTTTAATTCGAGGATTGAAAAAAAGATGGAAAATAGATATTTTATCAGAAAAAATTACAGAAATCTTTAACAAGTTTTTTCCATTAAAAAAAGAATCAAATATTTATAAAAAAGATCTAACAATATTAGATACTCAGCCCAATAAAACTACGAATAATGATATATCTAGTTTTGAACCAGGTAATGAACACAGAACAAATTTTGGGATAAGTAGCAAAATAATTGATGAATTACCAATTGAAATTACAACTAAATGTAATGAAAATTTTTCATCAACAATTCCAGATCAATTTGGATATGAAGCTCGAACAAATATTGAAGAATTAAGAAGGGATTTCGTAGCCCCGGAAAGTAATCAGATTGAAGGAATCACTGAACAGACCCATTCTGATGAACTAGAAATTAATATTAATTCAAAAGAGAAGAATGGAGTATATCCTGGTAATGAGAAAGAATTGAGATCAAGAAAGATATCAATTCAAATTTCTCAAATAATTGTGAATTTTCACAGAAGAAGTATGGAATTGATCGAGGAATGGATCTTTTTAATCAAAATTTTATCAAAAAAAATGAATAGAAATTTTGTAGTTCTTCTTCATCTCATTTGGTTCAACATACAATTAAGAATGGGATTTACAAGAGATCTTTCAACAATTTATAAGAAAATAATATTTTTCATTTCTAAGTCAAAAACGAAGGATAATAAATTTTTCAATAAAGATTTAATTCTTTCTAGTAAAGAAATGGAATATTTCAAAGTTCATCCTAATCAGGATACGGGATTAATATCCCAAGCATATGTATTTCACAAAATATGGCAAATGAAAACAATGAATAAGTCTTATCCAGTGGAATCATTAAGGTACCAGATATCAAATCTCTTTATTGAAGAAAATATTGAAGCTTTTTCGAATGAAGAGGGAATACTCAGTTCCAGGAAGCCACGGGATTTGGAAGAGAAGGACTGGAAGAAATGGTTACAATGTTTTCATCGATATAATGTACCTTTACGGATATGGCGTAAGATCGCACCACAGAGATGGAGAGATAAGGTTACTGAACACTGGCAAATAGAAAATTATTTTTCCGATAATTTTGATAAATATAAATCTTTACGTTCTTATAAAAAAAGGATTTATTCTAAACTCATTGCGGATCTGAAAGAGACGGGGAAACTTAATGAACGTTACAAATATAATCTTTTATCTTATAGTTATCTTGCTTCTATAGAAGATGCGGACATTGAAAGATTTCCAATATGGCAAGATGAAAAAAAAGAAATCGCATTTAATGATCGTATTCAAAAGATACGTAAATATATATTAGTCAATGATAGAAAGAAGAATGAATATAAAAGAATTGATAGGAAAAAAAACATTCATTTAAATTCTAATTTATATTCATGGCTATATCCAGAGATTCTAAAAAAATTTAACATTATAGAAATGTATGAATTTCTAACAACTTGTGACTTTAGTTTCATACACGAACCAAAGAGATCTCTTTTAAGGAAAGACAAAGACGATTATGCAAAAAAAAGATTACTTGAGAGAAGAGAATCTCATAAGTATATTGAGCGATGGAATTTGAAATCTGAAAAGATAGCAGAGAAAGCAGAAATAGCAGGAAATACAACGAATCTTCTTAATATCATTAATTTTGGAGTTGAAGGAGTCAATTTTCGGTCTCTCTATGAGAAGATTTTGAAAAATCTAGTTTTATTTTATAACTATACTTGCATGGATGGTACAAATAAAATATTCAAAGATTTGGGACATCGTTTACCAGAAATATTATACGACGAGATTCTGATGTATAAAATGATAAGTATTCTATTAAATTTTAAAAGTAGATTTAGAAGAATATCTGATTTCATCCTTTTTAATGAATCTATGCTACGCGTAAAAGTTATTGAGAATAAAGAAAAAATAATTATTTCAGATTCATTTAATCTCGAAGATATTTTACCTTCGAAACGTCGTATACAATTGGGAATATTGAATTCCTTATATTTAGAAGAAAATGGAAATCAAGGAGCAGAATTTAATTCTTGTCCCGGGGAGAATAGGCGCAACTACGAGGAACCAATAAAAGAAGATCGAAAATTTAACGCAAATGAAACTCAAATGATTAAACGGTTTCTTTGGTCCAGCTATCGATTGGAAGATCTGGGTTGTATGAATAGATTTCGGTTTAATACAAATGATGGAAGTCGATTCGCTATGTTAAGAATTTGTATGTATCCCTCAAAAAACAGTTGAGAAAAAAAGAAAAAAAAATGTTTGCATTCTTTTTCATTCAGTATTTTCGATTATGAACAATTTTTATCATTGTTTATAGCATTCCATCAGGGTTTCTCCAAAAAAAAATTTGGATTATATAGAAATTACGAACCTTTTTATTATTTATCCATCACTATTTGAAAGAATGTGCTATTTGCCACTGCTCAAATAAAATCTTGTTTATTTTATCACCTAAAAATGAATTTATTCATTTTTTTAATAATATTTGGAAAGATTTTATTCTATTTTATAGACATCTTAAGATATTGAAAATCTTGCTCTTATTTTTGTAAAAAAAAAAACTATTAATTAGCTACAATCCAAAAATTTTTATTTTTTCCCTCCAGCATATAATTAATTTAGGAGCAATTGTTGTTCTTATGGCTAAAAATATATTGATTCGTTCATCTTTGGTTCCCGAAAAACAAACAGGATCCGTTGAGTTTCAAATATCCCATTTAACTAATCGAATTTTGAAACCTACCTATCATTTAAAATTGCATGGCAAAGACTATTCATCTCAGAGAGGTTTGTGGAAAATCCTAGGAAAACGCGAACGTCTTTTGGCTCATCTATCTCAAAAAAATTCACTCTGTTACGAAAATTTGATTAATCAATTACGTATTCGCGGACTGAAAAAACGTTAATTTATCTTTTAGAATCTTTAGCTAAGCATCCACTGTAATTATATCAATATGAAGAATGAAAATTTCCTTATTCTTATTCATTTTTGGAATTATTCGAGGGGGAGCGGCATACGACCATGCTCACTACAAAGAGAGATCCCATGATAATAAGTATGGGCCCTCATCATCCATCAATGCATGGTGTTCTTCGACTTATTGTTACCTTAGATGGTGAAGATGTTACTGGTTGTGAACCCATATTAGGTTATTTACATAGAGGAATGGAAAAGATTGCTGAAAATAGAACAGTTGTCCAGTATCTTCCCTACGTCACACGATGGGATTATTTAGCTACTATGTTTGCAGAAGCTGTAACAGTAAATGCACCAGAAAGATTGACCAATATTCAGGTGCCTAAAAGAGCTAGTTATATAAGAATCATTATGCTAGAATTAAGTCGCATAGCTTCCCATTTGTTATGGCTCGGACCCTTTATGGCTGATATTGGTGCACAAACTCCTTCCTTCTATATCTTCAGGGAAAGAGAAATGATATATGATTTATTCGAAGCCGCAACTGGTATGCGAATGATGCATAATTATTTTCGTATCGGGGGAGTAGCCGCAGATCTACCTTACGGTTGGGTAGACAAATGTTTAGACTTTTGTGATTATTTCCTACCGAAGGTGGATGAATATGAAAGACTTATTACACGAAATCCTATCTTTTTGAAACGAGTTGAGGGAGTTGGTATTATTGGTAGAGAAGAAGCCATAAATTGGGGTTTATCAGGGCCTATGCCACGAGCTCCAGGAGTAAAATGGGATGTTCGTAAAGTTGATCATCATGAATGTTACGATGAGTTGGATTGGCAAATTCAATGGCAAAAAGATGGAGATTCATTAGCTCGTTATTTGGTACGAATCGGAGAAATGAGAGAATCCGTGAAAATAATCAAACAAGCTTTGGAAGTTATTCCAGGGGGACCTTTTGAAAATTTGGAAGCTCGACGGCTTGATCAAGTAAATAAATCAGATTGGAATGATTTTGATTATCGGTTCATTGGTAAAAAGCCCTCTCCCACTTTCAAGTTACCCAAAAATGAGCTTTATTTTAGAATTGAAGCTCCTAAAGGAGAATTAGGTATCTTTTTCATGGGAGACGATTCTTTCTTTCCTTGGAGATTCAAAATTCGCCCACCCGGTTTCCTCAATTTACAAATTCTTCCTCAACTATTAAAAGGAGTGAAATTGGCAGATATTATGACAATTCTAGGTAGTATAGATATTATCACGGGAGAGGTTGATCGTTGAAACGGTGGTTAATACAGATATTGAGGAACAAGCTATCAATCTATTCCATATATTAGGATTTCCAAGAGATTTATTCGGTTTTATATGGATTATCATCCCCATCATCACTCTCGTATTAGGAGTTACGATGGGAGTTCTAGTCATTATATGGCCTGAAAGAAAGATATCTGCAGGGATACAACAGCGTATTGGACCTGAATATACTGGCCCTTCGGGAATTATTCAAGCTCTGGCAGATGGAATAAAGCTACTATTGAAGGAAGATATTATTCCATCCAGGGGAGATTTATGGTTATTCGATATCGGACCGGCTGTTGTAATCATACCAGTTTTTCTAAGTTACTTAGTAATTCCTTTTGGCCACAACATTATTCTAGCTGATCTTGGTACAGGTGTTTTCTTTTGGATCGCTGTTTCAAGTATTGCTCTTCTCGGACCCCCCATGGCGGGATACGGATCAAATAATAAATATTCTTTCTCGGGTGGTCTTCGAGCCGCTGCTCAATCCATTAGTTATGAAATTCCTTTAGCTTTACGCGTGTCATCCATATCCCCACGTGTGATTCGTTGAAATACTAAACCTCTTTCACAAGAGAGTCAATTAAAAGAAAAGGATGATATAGTTCTTCCTTTTATCCTAGAAAACTAGATAGTCATATGGGTGAGATCAAACAGCTTATTCATTTGCAGTAATAGGATCGAGTCCCATCCTCTATGTACGAGAGTGAAAGCATACGGAAATTGTGTACCCGGGTTTAAGATTAGTTATCGGGACCCGACAGCGGGGGCAAAAGATAAAATGTATGAAGTTATTACTATCATACTTAGATTAGGCAGGAGTAGATGGTCAGGAACACTAAGATACGCGAAAGATTAGTAGAAAAAGCATCTTTATATAGATATTCCCAATAATGGGATTAGGACTTGGCGTTGGTAGGGACGACCGAGTAGTACTTCCCCAGGACCCCGATCTGGAGTATATCCTTATCTACTAAACGAATGACTATCAGGAACGAAGTAATCCTTCATACAGTTCTCACCTCTCATAAATGAGCATGATTAAATTCTATCCTATAGAAAATATAAAATCTTCTTCTACTTAGAGACTTGAGTTAGCGCTAACAAAAAACTGTAAAGGCTGAGATAGATTCGAAAGCTTCTATTGTTATAGCAGACAGAATCTCATTGGTTCAATTGATTCTGAAAATTTCTCATTAAATTTTTGTTTCTCGATAGCCATCGAGGAGCCGTATGAAGCTAAAGTCTCATGTACGGTTCTGGAATAGAGATGCTAACAGTGATGCTAACATCGACTATGATTATCCGACAGCTTGGGTACAGTTGATATAGTCGAGGCGCAGTCCAAATATGGTTTTCGGGGATGGAATTTGTGGCGTCAACCTATAGGTTCTGTAGCTTTTTTCATTCCTTCCCCGGCGGAATGTGAAAGATTGCCTTTTGATTTACCAGAAGCAGAGGAAGAATTGATAGCAGGTTATCAAACCGAGTACTCAGGTATAAAATTTGGCCTATTCTATGTTGCTTCTCATCCAAATCTATTAGCTTCTTCATTGTTCGTAACGGTTCTTTATTCGGGCGGATGGAACTTTTCTATCCCTTTCTTACCAGTTTTCGACCACTTAGAATTAAATTCAACTGATGGAACTGGTGAGGTTATCAATATTGCAATAGGAATTACTATTACATTAGCTAAAGCTTATTTATCTTTGTTCATTTCTATCATGGCAAGATGGACCTTACCCAGAGTGAGAATGGACCAATTATTGGATCTTGGTTGGAAATTTCTTTTGCCTGTCGCCCTGGGTAATTTATTATTAACAGCTTCTTTTCAACTTCTTTCACTATAATTTATTTATTTATTTATGTGAATAAGATTCTATAATAAACACATTTCTAATTTATATATTTATTCAATCTTATGAGTTGGATAAATAAAAAAAAAAAATTGAATAATTTATTCGAGGGTATCTACCATATGTTTTCCATGGTGAATGGACTCCGGGATTATAGTCAACAAGCAATTCAAGCTGCGAGGTATATCGGTCGAGGTTTTATGGTGACCTTGGATCACATGAATCGTTTACCTATGACCATTCAATATCCCTACGAAAAATTAATTCCATCAGAGCGATTTCGTGGACGTATTCACTTTGAATTTGATAAATGTATTGCTTGTGAAGTATGTGTTCGTGTATGTCCAATTAATCTACCTGTTGTTGATTGGGAATTGAAAAGGAACATGAAAAAGAAACAATTGAAAAGTTACAGTATTGATTTTGGAGTTTGTATATTTTGTGGAAACTGTGTCGAGTATTGTCCCACGAACTGTTTGTCAATGACCGAAGAATATGAACTTTCGACCTATAATCGTCATGAATTAAATTATGATCAGATTGCTTTAGGACGTTTGCCTATATCAGTGATCAAAGATTCTACAATTCAAGCTATTCCAAGTTTAAATTATTTATCTAAGGGAGTTATGGAAGGACATCTTGATTCAAGAGATGTAACTGATTCTCACACCGAGTTCGATTGAGAAGCGGAAAAAAGGGGGGTGGAAAAACAATACATATAGAGTTTCTTTCTGAATTAACTCAGAATATAATTATATAGAAACAGGGTAATTTTTTTTGAGTCAGTGAATAGGATCCTGAAAGAGAGGACTTTCGTTTATTGCAAACATGATCAATTTACCTGAGCCAATTCATGAGGCTATTTTTGTCTCCTTAGAGTTAGGTCCCATATTAGGAGGTCCAGGAGTAGTATCGCTCACAAATATAGTTTATTCCGCTCCTCTTTCAGGGTCAGTTTTCGCTTGTATATCCCTTCCATATCTTTTACCGAATGCGGACTTTGTAGCTGCTGTGCAAATCTTGATTTATGTAGGAGCCGTAAATGTTTCAATTGTATCTGCTGTTACGTCAACGAATGAGCCACAATCTTTCCATCTTTCTACATACCGGACTGCAGGAGATGGAATTACTTTAGCACTTTGTATAAGTCTTTTTTTTCTACCGATCATTATGATCCTAGATACATCATGGTCCAGAATATCCTTAATTGTATTACCAGGTGGGATCGTGGAAGAACCTTTAACAGATGACGTTCAACGTATTGGATCCCATTTATTAACCGATTCTTTGCTTCCATTTGAACCTCTTTCTATAGTTCTTTTGGTTGCTCTAGTAGGAGCTATTACTACGGCTCGCCGAGGTAAAATGGTTAAACTGGAGGAGAGTGAGGTGTTACAGGCCAAAGATGATTTTTTCGTTTCATGAGTAGTGCTATAAAAACTTTTTTTATACTTACTTAACTTTTATTTATACTTAAGAACCTTAGGATCCATAAGGAGTTAATTGATCATGCTTGAACATGCACTTATTCCAGGTGCTTTCCTATTCTGTATCGGCATTTACGGATTAATCACGAGTCGGAGTATGATCAGAGCACCTATGTGTCTCGAGTCAATTTTCAATGCAGTTAATGTAAATCTTGTCACATTTTCCAATTTTTTGGACATTCAACAAGTAAAAGGAGAGATCTTTTCCATCTCCATTGTAGCTATTGCAGCTGCTGAAGCAGCTATTGGATTAGCCATTGTTCTAACTATCTATCGTAACAGAAAATCAATTCGTATTGATCAATTCAATTTGTTAAAATGGTAATAAACAAATCTGGATATATTCTATTTTTTTTTTTCTTCACCTTTTAAAAAGGATATATAAAGATCTGATATGTCATTCCAATTTATAAACAAAATAGAGATTATTTCATATAAAATTCATTTATTTGTTATGCTAGTGGTTAATATAAATGATTAAGTTGTATTAAGTAAAATCTAAAAAATTCGAATCGGTTTCATTCAGAATCGATAAAAAATCAAAGTTGTATATTCCAAATATTCATTAATACAAAGATTCATCAAATGGATTTTATCGGTATAATATTGTCATTAGCAATACATCGGTAAAATCTTAGTAAATTTAAGGCTCATGGTATCTCCCGGTATTGTTGGAAATCGATAGATCCAATGGCACATTCAGTAAAGATTTATGATACATGTATTGGTTGTACCCAATGTGTAAGAGCTTGCCTCACGGATGTATCAGAAACGGTACCTTGGGATGGATGTAAGGCTAACCAGATTGCTCCTGCTCCCAGAACAGAAGACTGCGTAGGTTGTAAAAGGTGCGAATCCGCTTGTCCAACAGATTTTCTGAGTGTACGCGTTTATTTGGGATCCGAGACGACTCGCAGTATGGGTTTAGCTTACTGACCGATATATACTATGGAAAAAGAATGGTTGGCTCTTTATGAAAGGTTTAATCTATTCTTCTAATAAATAGGAATTTGTACTCATTCGATAAAGACCCATACTCAAATCTTGGGAATGGGTTTTCTGTTCAAAATCCCTCTATCCTCATCACGAGCAACTATCCTTGGCTAACAATAATTGTTCCTTCACCTATACCCGCGGGTTCATCAATCCCATTATTCCCCTATAGGGGGAATAAGATTGTTCGATGGTATACTCCAGGCATTTGCTTGTCAGAGTTCCTTTTAATAACCTATATATTTTGTTATCATTTCAATTTTAATAATCCATTTATTTAATTGAAAGAAGATTATAATTGGATAAATCCTATTGATTTTCATTGGAGATTGGGGATTGATGGACTTTCCATTGGGCTTATTTCATCGACAGGATTCGTTACTACTTTAGCTACTTCAGCGGCTTGGCCAGTTACCCGAAGTCCACGATTATTTCATTTCTCGATGTTAGCAATGTACGGCGGCCAGGTAGGATCATCCGCTCCTCAAGATACTTCACTTTCCTTTTTTATGTGGGAGCCGGAACTAATTCCTGTTCACTTACCTTTGTCCATGTGGGGGGGAAAAAGGCGTCTATACGCAGCCACAAAATTTATTTTGTACACTGCAGGTGGTTCCATTTTTCTCCCAATAGGAGCTTTAACTATGAGTCTCTATGGATCTAATGAACCAACATTGGACTCTCAAAATTTAGCTAATAAATCCTATCCTATAGCATTAGAAATAGTCTTATACCTAAGCTTCCCCGTAGCTTATGCTGTGAAACTACCAATCTTTCCCTTACACACCTGGTTGCCAGATACTCATGGGGAAGCACATTATAGTACATGTATGCTTCCAGCTGGGATTCTCTTGAAAATGGGAGGATATGGACCAATTCGGATTAATATGGAATTATTGCCCCACGCCCATTCCATATTTTCCCCATGGTTAGTAATTGTGGGAGCAATTCAAATCGTTTATGCAGCTCCAATCCCTTTGAGTCAACGTAATTTAAAGAGAAGAATTGCTTATTCATCGGTATCTCATATGGGTTTCGTACCTATTGGTATTGGTTTTGTAACGGATATAGGCCTTAATGGAGCTATTCCACAGATGATTCCTCACGGATTAATTGGTGCTGCCCTCTTTTCTTCGGCAGGAACAAGTTATGATAGAATGCGTACCCTTTTCATTGACCAAATGGGGGGAATAGCTGTTTCAATGCCTAAAACATTCACCATGTTTAGTAGCTTTCCAGTGGCATCTCTCGCATTACCGGGCATGAGTGGCTTCATATCAGAATTAATGGTTTCTTTGGGAATGGTTGGTAGTCGAAACTACTCCTTTACTTCGAAAATAATTATTACCGTAATAGAAGCAATTGGAATAATCTTAACCCCTATTTACTCGTTGCCCATGTTACGTCAAATTTTTTATGGATATAAGGTTTCTAATGTTCCGATTTCCCACATCATGGATTCTGGACCACGAGAGATTCTCATTCTAATTCGCTTATTGTTGCCTATAATAGGCATTGGTTTTTATCCCGATCTGGTCTTACCCTTGTGGAACAGCAAGGTGGATTTTATTCTATCCTGGGATCTCCGGAAGCGGTAGTTAAGAGTTTGATTATTTCTGAGTAATAAATACAGATTATAAAAATCACTATTTGATTTTCACAATTATTTCAAATAGTGATTTTTACAATTTTATAGAATCTCGAAAATTCTTTTGATCGACGAAACAAAGCAAAGTGTACTTTAAATCACATCCTGGATTAACTTAACCATCCATGGCTGTGTAAACCTTTTCCTGAGGGATTAACTCCTAAGTAACGAATCCGAGTTGTGGAAAACCCCGAGGAAGCTGCAATTGCTGGTTCTTTACCTCGCCAACTCTTAGTTACTCTAGTATGCATATAAGTTGCAAACATAAGCCAAGTGATTGAAGCCCAAGTCTCTTTGGGATCCCAGTTCCAAAAATATCCCCATGCTTCATTAGCCCACACTGCTCCGGAAAGAATACCTAAGGTTAAAAGGGGAGAGCCTAGACTAGTAATTCGATAACTCCAATGATCTGATTGTTAAGTCAATTGGTCTTCACGAGAATTTATAGATAACAGAAAGGGAGTGTTTGGTGAATCACACTCTCCCCGCTCATCGCTCTTTTCTGAGGAGGACCAGATGGATGAGTCTATACTGGAAGTAATTTTTGGGATATCCATATTCTTTTTTGATGTAATGACCGAAGGAGCTATTGCTAATAGGGACCCACGTGAAAGAGTTGCGTAACTGAACATCATCATACTTACATGCATCATTAACCGATGAGATTGTAGAGCAGGCACTAGGACTGTGGATTGCTGCATTTCTCTGGGAACACTTGAAGTAGCAGAACCATGAGTTAACATAGCACTTGGTGCAGTAATTGTACCCAACCAATCATTCTGGCTCCGAATCAGAACCGTATGAATTAAACGGAAACTCCGTGAAGGAAACATAGGTGACTCATATGAGTTACTTAATGGTGAATGCCCGGGGTAAAACCAACGAGTTGATAGAAATCCTGTTATACGAATAAAAGTAATTATCACACTTCTTCGGCCTAAATTGCTCAGTTTCTTGTTCCTCATATAGACCAATTTTCCCCAATAGGGAAGGGTGACGGAAAAAAGGAGAAAGAGAGATGTGTGAGCTAATATATGTTCCAAGGTTCTGAGTATCGTAATAATTTAAATTTTTTACATTACATTATTATTCTGGAATGAACTAATTAAAAAATTTCATTTCATAGATTGATTTATTATAAAAAAAATATATGTTATATATATAAATATAAGATGACTAGATCTCAAATTCCAAATGTAATAAAAATCTTAATTTAATGAAGAATCAATCTATTTTTACTTCATAGGTGCAAAGAAAAGATGCCGCCACTCGGATTCGAACCGAGATGCTTTAGCACTGCTTCCTAAGAGCAGCGTGTCTACCAATTTCACCATGGCGGCTCGTCGTAGAACATAATAGCATGCTTTATACTAAAATGTCAAATAACATTATAATTAAATTATATGGTAATCTTAAATATAAACTTCGCTAATTAGGATATTATAATGAATTATTCTGTTGTAACGGAGCATAGCGCAGCTAGGTAGCGTATCATCTTGGGGTGATGGAGGTCGTGGGTTCAAATCCCGCTGCTCCGAGAACAATCTTTTCGTTGGGCTTCATAACAGAATGAACATATTTTATTTTGGTGGAGAAGAAGGAAAAAGAAAAGCTATTTTGGATTTATAAAGGGAGAAGTATAGAAAAGGATCTTCATATCAAATATTTTTATCTTATTGAATAAAAAAATTATCCTATTATATATAATTTCATATATAGTTATAGTTTAATAAAATTCATAAATTCGTAAATTAAACTATTATTTTTTTTTGTATAGAAGAATTATTCTTTTCCATACACAGGAGCATTTTCTTCAAAAGATACAGTATCTTTATCTATATCTATGTCGTAATTCATCTGATTTATAAATGGATTCAATTTCAGATTATTTGGATTTTATTTTGTTATATAGTAAAAACTATTGGAACGACCAGTTGAAATAGATTGAGCTAGAGGAAAAGCTTTTACCGCAGCCCGATTAGCTTTTTCTGTCCATACAGTTTTACGACTTTTCTTTTTTGATTTAGAAGTACGCTTCTTTGGGACCGCCATAACGAGAAATGCCTCTATATATATGTATATTCTTGCAGAAACATGTATAGTTTGTGTATAGTCTTTTTTTTTTTATAATTGAAGGATTTACGCTTAGAAAATAAATGCTTCCAATAATCTTGATATTGAGAATCGTATCATATGAATAATTAATTTATTCATATAAATCTTTCCCATTTAGACAGATGGAATCCACTACAAATCGAACCAAATTTTGTCGATGTCCTAATTTACGTCATGTTTTCTTTCCAGAACGCTTTTTATGAATGGTAATTCTATTTTCAAGACGGGACTGCAGAATTCTTCCTTTCACTACTGCACCTGCCAACCAGGGATGTCCAAGATTTATGGTAGATTCATGATAAATTATTAATACTCGATAGATTAGTATTTTAGTATTTGGGCTCGAGAGATTTGGTTTCAATGACGTGGAATGACGAACATCATAAAATCTTCCTGGTTCCACTCGGATTTGTTCACCTCCGGTTTCAATTACTGCGTATGCATTCATTACAAAATTGGATTTATAAATAGGAAATGGTTATAGATTGGAAAATCGAAATTAAATGTTAGTAACTGGAGTAGAACAAGCAAATATTTCCAATCGTTCCATCCTTCATCAAGTTTCGCTACGAACAACTAATTTTCTGATAGAAATGGAAAATATCTCTTGATTAGGAAGATACGTGTAAAATCTCATTACTTTATAATAACTCATTACTTTATAATAAGAGAAAATTTTTTAGTAATTTTTCAGTTGTTTTTTAAATGAAGAAGAATTTTATTGATCCAAATTTCATTCGAATAAAGATTTTGAATAAATGGGATATAATTTCATCATTCACTTATTCCCTTTTTTCTTCCTATATATTGTAAATTATAAACCAAAAATGAAATAGTTTCATTCTCGAGAGAATCTTCTATGAAACTAATATATCATGCTTGGATGGTGCCTTTATTTCCACTTATATCCTCCATTCTAATAGGATTGGGATTGTTTTTCTTTCCAAAGGCAACCAAAAATCTTCGTCGTATATATGCTATTATCAGCATTTCACTGCTAGGCACAGCTATGTTCATTCCTCCCCGTCTTTCTTGGCAACAAATTACTGATAATTCCATTTATCGATACTTATGGTCTTGGATTCACAATAAAAATGTTACTTTGGAAGTAGGTTATTTGATTGATCCACTCACTCCCATTATGCCAGTACCAATTACTACTATAGGAGTTATGGTTACGATTCACAGTGACAGTCATATGTCTCATGACCAAGGATATCTAAGGTTCTTCGCTTATCCCAGTCTCTCCAATGCCCCCATGCCAGGATTGGTTCTTAGTCCCAATTTAATACAAATTTATATCTTTCGGGAATTAGTAGGAATGTGCCCTTATTCATTAATAGGTTTTCGGTTCACTCGACCTAATGCAGCTAATGCTCGTCAAAAAGCTTCTATAACTAATCGTGTAGGAGATTCCGGATCATCATTGGGAATCTCAGGTTCCTATCGGATAACAGGCAGTTCCGAATTTGAAGATTTATCTGAATTATTCAATAAGTCGCTCGCCAATCATGAAGTTAGTTTATTTTTCGCTACCTTCTGTGCTCTTTCCCCATTCCCAGGTTCAGTAGCTAAATCCGCGCAATTTCCACTTCATGTATGGTTACCTGATGCTATGGAAGGACCCACTCCTATTTCAGCCCCTATTCATGCTGCTACTATGGTAGCAGCGGGAATCTTTCTCGTGGCTCGAATGTTCCCGCTCTTCGAAGCTTTACCCCTTATGATGAGCCTAATCTCTCGGATAGGTGGAATAACAGCTCTATTAGGAGCTACTATAGCTCTTGCTCAAAAAGATCTTAAAAGAGTCTTAGCTTATTCTACAATGTCCCAATTAGGTTACATTATGTTAGCCCCAGGTATAGGTTCTTACCGAGCTGCTCTGTTCCATCTTATTACGCATGCTTATTCTAAGGCTCTATCATTTCCTGGATCCGGATCGGTCATTCATTCTATGGAACCTATTGTTGGATATTGTCCCGATAAAAGCCAAAATATGGCTTTTATGGGTGGCTTGAGAAAATACATGCCAATTACAGGAACCACTTTTCTTCTAGGCACACTCTCTCCTTGCGGTATTCCACCTTTTGCTTGTTTTCGGTCCAAAGATGAGATTCTTACCGATAGTCGGTTATACTTTCCCATTCTCGGGTGGATGGCTTGGTTTATAGCAGGACTAACTGGATTCTATATGTTCCGTATGTATTTCCCCACTCCCGAAGGAGATTTTCGTGCCAACCCATCCAACAAACATTCTATTTCTCCTTCTGTTTCTATATGGGAGGAAAATCAAATTAGAACCTCTGGTAAGGGAATGGATTTTGCGTTGTCACTCGTACAAAATAAAAAGGATTCGAAAGAATTAGAATTATTTAATCCTCTAGAGAATATTGAAGAATCTGGTGATGAAGAGATGGAGATTTCTGTTTCGACTCATTATTCTCAGAAAGAATATCCTTTATATCCCAAGGAATCAAATAATATAATGTTATTTCCCTTACTCGTGCCAACAATACCCACTTTGTTCATTGGATTTATAGGAGTTCCCCTTTCTAAAGAAAAAATGGGTTTTGATTTATTATCCTATTGGCTGGATCCATCATTGAGTTATTCTCATAAAATGGATTCTGAAGAATTCTGGATAAATGCAACTACTTCGGTTGGTACAGCATTTTTGGGAATATTTATTGCTCTTATTCTTTACGGACCTCTCTTTCTCTCGCGGAACCTACAAAAAGAGACGGATCCTCAATCAGAAGGAATTTTAGGTTATTTTCCAAGTTTCTTATACAATTGGTCGTATTCCCGAGGTTATATAGATGGATATTACAATACGGTATTTGTTTGAGGTACACGAACATTAGCTGAAATAATTTCTTTTCTTGATCAACGGATCCTCGATGGGATTGTCAATGGCGTCGGTATCTCAAATTTTTTCGGAGGGGAAGTATTGAGATATGGAGAAGGAGGAAGAATATCTTATTATTCATTCGGATTAATACCAGGTATGTTCATATTATTAATAAAATAATGGTGAAATATGACTTTGATCTTCATATTTAAAATTAGAATCTATTTTTTATCCATTGGTCAAGCTTAAAGAAAGATTTCTAAAAGATAAAAAGATAATAAAATAAAATCAAGGATTGATATTGATTAAGTAGGTATAATTTCAAGAATTGGAGTAGTAACGGTGCACTGATATGGATTCCCTCACTTTCTCAAGCAATATTCATTACCTCTTTGCTTTTTTTTTTACTAATATATATATATATAATATATATATATATATATTAGAGCATTAGTCCGAAATTGGGATAGATATCTACGGTCCGAATAGATTATGTATGATAATTTAATTATAATATTGAAGACTATGTTATCGCATATAAATATATATTTGTTTTGTCATTTGTTAGTGAATAAAGAATATTGTGTTATTAATTCGTTGAAGAAATATTTTTATATCTTCAAATTCTGGTGATTCATCAATATCTCTGGATTCGGACCATCCAGGGAATACTCCAAGCATAGGAATGATACAGAATTATAAGATTATTATAGTATATTCATTATTATCTATATACATATGAAAAAAGGACTTTAGTACCTACCTATCTTAAGGTCGTCCAGTTTTATTTCCGAGATACCAATATACTTGTCCCTTTGGAAAGACGAATACCTCCATTCATTCACTGCCTTCAATACTTTATATGAATTACGATGAGATATATCAATAACGAGATATATATGTATATTTCGTTATTGATACGTATAACAAAGCGAAAAGTATTCACTTCCGTACACATATACGGACCACACTAGTATTGTTCCTTCCCTTCATACATAAATAAAAATATTCAAAAATAATAAACTCGTTAATAAAATCTTTTATATAATATTTTTACTGATTAATAAGTTTCTTCTGTTTAGATTCTCCAAATATTCCGGAAATTCAGAGATTGTATTACATTCTTAAATTATTTATCCCTTTTCACTAAGCTGGTCCAACCAAAATCTTCTAAACCATTGTTACGTCGTAATGAACGAGTAACAAGTTCAAGAATATCTCTTGCATTGGTGAACCCATGAATTTGAGCAAAGGTAAATTCGACTGACCACTTGGTATTAATTTTTCTTGCTTCCAATGGATTAGCGTGAGCCATCCCAGTGATGGCTAAGTCAGGTTGTAACTCACGCATACGTTGTATCTGATTATAATTATCTGGTTTCTCTACAATTCGTGGCATGGGAACACACATGTTCCCACACGTATTCTGTAAAAATGCTAATTCAGCAGCTTGGTATCGTTTATCCATATATGGAATACCAATTTCATAAACAATCATTCCACACCTAATTAGGAATCGTGCTAGAGATACTTCTAGAAGATTGTCTCCCATAAAGAATACGGATTTTCCGCGTACTAAATTGAGATAATCTTCCAAGCTTTCCCACACTTGTCCCTCCCTTTCCCCTAAGCCCCGAGGTTCAATGTCAAACACAGAACAAATCTTTTCAATCCAAGCACGTGTTCCATCGGGACCGATAGGAAAAGGCGCTCCAATCAATCTGCATTTCCGACGTCGCATTAAAGTTGTTGCTGTACGACTCAAAAATGGATTAACACCACAAACGTAAACTCCATTGCCTAATAATGGAAGATTATTATATTTTTGAGCAGGTAACCAACCTGATACCTGAATAGATTGGCGTTTCAATTCTAAACCAAGTTGAAAAGCAACGCTCGAAGGTAGGGATCCAAAGAGAACTAAAGGAGGATTCTTCTTAGGATTCATAATAGGTTCGAGAGTCTCTTCCTTATTACCGGAAAAGAAAAAGGAATCTTGTGAAGCTTGATTCTGTACGGTTTGGTTTCGTTCATCACCTAATAAATAGGAATTTCGTTCGGCACAACGATGTACCATAGCAGCTAGTACAGTATCTTCTCCCTGAGTGAAGGCATAATCTAGTCCATTTGCTCTCGCTACTATAACTGGTATCCCGATTTCATTTTCCAGTTCTGGTGCCATGCCCTCCAAATCCATCTTTATTATTTCCGTGGTACAAGTACCAATCCATATAATAACACTAGGATTTCTATTTTTTATTATTTGAGAACAAAGTCTTTTTAACTCTTCATAATCATTTAATTGAGCTGAAATATCTCCTTCTTCCAATTCTGCCATAGCATAACGGGGTTCCGCGAAGATCATAACTCCGAGGGCATTTTGCAGGAAATAACCACATGTTTTTGTACCTACCACCAGAAAAAAACTATCTTCAATTTTTTGATATAACCAAGCTACACAGCTAATGGGACAAAAAGTATGATAATTACCCGTTTCGCATTCAAAAGTGAGAGTTTCAGATGTTTTCACTGACATAGATATATTTCTTTGATTAATGAACAAAATAATTTAAGTTTTAAATTATTATCATAGAATCAAGCGAATTCTCTCGATCGTTTTTCTCTTCCCTATTCCCGATAGGATTTGAATAAAAATCGGAAAGTAAACTAAATAATTCTCGATCGGAAACTTCTTTCGGTACAATTCCTTCTGGTTTAGATAATATTTGGTCCGCTATATTTGAATAAAAATCACAAACATAGTTAAGAGAGGGCTGAGATTCAACCATTTCGAATAATGTTTTACCCCTCACTCTAGATACTCGGATATGTTCAATGAGGGGTAATACTTCTAATACGGGCATTGAACAAGCTTCTACATATTTATCAATAAGATCTCTTTCCGATGTGCGATTTCCTACCAAGCCCGCCGGCCGAAGTGGGTGTGTACGCGCCTTTTCCCCAACAGAAGCAGCAATACGATTAGTTGCAAATAATGCGTCAAATCCATTATCTGTAATTATAATGCAAAAATCCGCATAATTTAATGGAGAAGCAAAACCTCCACAGACTACATCACCTAATACATCAAATGAAATAATATCATATTCATAAGAAGCGTTTAATTCCTTCAACAATTTAACAGTCTCTCCTACTGCATATCCTCCACACCCAGCTCCTGCGGGTGGTCCTCCCGCTTCCACGCAATCAACCCCCCCATAACCTTTATAAATTACGTCTTCGGGCCAAACATCTTCATAATGATAATCCTTGGATTGTGAAGTATCTATAATGGTAGGTATCAAAAATCCTGTAAGGGTAAAAGTACTATCGTGTTTAGGATCACATCCAATTTGTGAAACTCGTTTACCACGTCTTGCTGAAGCAATTGGAATATTGCAACTTGTCGTTGATTTACCGATTCCACCTTTCCCATGAACTGCCACTTTCGTTTTGAAAATATCCTATTTTTTTTTTAATTTATTTTTATCTTTTCTTAATTGAATATTCTTCTTAAGTTAAGCGACTATTCTTGTAGCTTTCTCATAATTCATAGTCAATATTATGATAATTAATTCTCGATATTGATTTCCCTACTTCCTTGATGCCTACTATCTCATGGAGAGACATAACCAACTTTGCAGAGACGACCTAGCCTACACGGAGGTAAATGAAGCGCCTTCTTTACAAAATCTTTTTGTTTCTGAGTTCGATTTGTAAATTTCTTTTAAGTAAAGTTTCAATTTCCTTTTGAAAAATATTTCTATCCTTCAGAAGCATTTTCATTATATTATTCAATGACATTCTGTTAGATAGAAATAAATTTGATAAATATTTGTAACTTTCAAAAAGAGTACTATGAATGAAAGTATATAATAAACTATTTACGTCAAGCCATTCTTCGTAATTATTTAATGATTCGAGACGAGTAAAAAACAAATCATTCTTTGACGAAGATTCAATCAACCAGGGTTCATACAAAATTTCGGAGTGTTTTCCGTATACATATTCGAGTAGGACACCAAAAATTCGTTCGAATTTACTTTTCAATTTACTTTTGCTATTTATTTCCTCTTCTTTTTCCTCTTCTTTTTCCTCTTCTTTTTCCTCTTCTTCTTCCTCTTCTTCTTCTTCTTCTTCTTCCTCTTTATAATAAACAGAAAAGTCTCTGAAATCTCTTATCACCTTTAAAACTTTCAATTTTTCTTCGTAAATAATATAAAGCTGTTTTATCGTTTCTTTATCCATAAAAAACTCTCGAAGTGAAAATAAAACAGGGGGATTTTTTTCAAATATTGATAAATATGCGGGATCCCAGACAAATCGTTTTCTAATGAATAACAACGGTTCATAAGATAATTGATATTTCGTCGATGGAGGGATCTCAACAGATTGTTCTTTAAATAAAACCTCTTCCATTTGGAACTCTATTATCTCTAAGATTTTTAGTGATTTTTCATATGAGAACCTCTTATAACCATAAAAAGATTTGAAATAGAAACGCGGTTTCATTATATTCTTTCCATATCCATACAGTGCTGCTATTTCAGATTCAAATTGAAAGAAGTTATCCGGTATTCCTATCCAATATAAGTTATCGCAAAAAAAATTGAGACGCCGTTTACTGAAACTAAAAGCTGTATCGGTCGCCATTCCGTGTCTTCTCACCGCCCTCCTGTATGAAAAAGTATAAAATTTTGGCATCTGCATTATAATCATAGAAACTCTTGTTTCAGGATGAGAAGCAAATCTTACTTTATTATTGATTTCATTATTAATAGAATTTTGTTGATATGTTTCCAACCACGGAAATTCTACCAAAAGATTTTCCGAAAAAGAACAGACTATTTCGAAAGAATTTTCATATTCATTTTCGAAAAAGATTGAATTTTCTTCTTTATCTTCCGATATAAACCAAGAATCTCGAGCTGCTAATCCAGCTAAGTACCCCAGAATATATAATAGTATAGTAAATTCTTTTATAGCGTTTTCGGTAATAGAAGATTCTAAATATTTAAACAAATCGTTAAAATTGCTTTTCAAAAAAATGTCAGTAAAATTACCTTCACATAGAGGGCTCGTTTTAATACTTCTTATAACTATGTTCTCAATAGCCTTTCCTACTTTATAAAGATGTTTTTCATAATTTTGACTAGTATCTATATATTTTTCGCAATAGGAAAACCTATCAACAAAAGCTTTGTAAAAAATGTTATTGGGAATGATTTGTCCATAGAAAAAAGCTTTGATTTTATTATTGCAGAAAACCCATTCATCGCGGGAAATACCGAATAATAAAAATGCATTAGCAATTGATTCTAGATGTCGTAATGCATAATAAGAGAAGGTTCCATATCCAAACTCATTGAGAAAGGACCAATCAAGATTCTCTAGATGATCTAGATGAGAAGAACATTTGCTGCGTATGGGAATAGGAAATCCTTTCTGCCGTTCTGAGATACTAAGCATTTGAACATTTATTAATCTATCTAATCGATTTGGACATATTAAAGATGGATCCATTCTTTCGGGAAGATGAGTTGAACCAATAACAATCATACTTCTAGTAGTATTATTGGCAATCTCGATGAAAGAAATTAATAATAAATGTAATTGACGTGATAATACTTCAACACTAGGTTTAGTAGGTTCTAGTTGAGTTTTAACTATGATATCATTCACTTCATGAATATTTTTGATCCATATTATGGAAGGGGACATTTTTTTCGCTGCTTCCAAGACAGAGATTAATCGGCACAGAATTCTCATAAAAAGTGTCATCTCATTCTCTATAAAGTAATGATCACATCTATATGAATAATCCTCTTTATATAAATATTGCATAGATATTTGTATTAAAAAAACACAAGAGTCTACTGCTAGCTCCTCTATTAAATATGATGATCTTTCTATTTCCGTTTCCGTGGTACTTATTAGTAGAATCCCCTTGGAAAGGGATAATCCTAATTCAAATGGAACAGAAATCATTTTTCTATATTTAAGATTCAACGAAGTCATTCTTTGCTGAAGCGCGAGGAAATTCTGAGATTCCGCTGAATCAAATTGATTAAGCGGGTAATTCATTAGATCCTTTTTATAGCTTTCAGCCAAATATACTAAATAATAAAACCCTTCTTTATTAGTAATCTTATAACCAAAATAATTATTCAACGAATTACGATAAGTAGTATTCAATCCATACTGAAAAACCCTTTTTTCTGTTATTAGGGACTGGATCAATAATTCTTTCTCTATCGAAAAAGTGTCCGAGCTTTCATTATTATTTAACCATACTTTAATTTTTTCAGTTGTGGATAAATCTTCATTAAGCTCTTTCCAAAAGTATTTGATATTTATCATAAAATAGTAGAAGCCTTTTATTCTTATCCTTATCCTTATAAAATTATATATATATATATATTTGTTTCTTCTACTAAACAAATATTGGAATATTCGATGAGGAAATATCAAATGAGAAAATAATATTAAATAAAATAATATCCAATTAAGGAATGCCGAATAATATAATACCCAAGGATAAAGATATTTTGAATGATGATATATCGTATCAAAATGGGGATACATAAACGCATCCAAACGATATTTTTGTAAAGAATTTGTTAAGTATTCAAATATTCCGAAGCGTCTCCATAGGTCAATATGGTCCGAGTTTTCAGAGAGTAAGAGAACAAGGATAAACAAAATTATTATTAAATATTCATCATTCCAATGAGTTATTAATGAGCTTCTGAATTTAAAATTAAATAATGGGTTGTTGTTTGGTTGATCACCAATTCCTATTTCAATTCTTATTTTTCCTACATTTTCAGTATGTGAAATATGATCATTGTTTAATATCCTTGAAAATGCTTCTGAAAAGAATATATTATAAAAGTACTTCCACCATTCACGAGTAAAAAACCACAGCATATAAGGTTCGAGTAATTTATATTTTTTAGAAACATTCTCTTTTTGAGATATCACATACATTTTCGTTTCTCTAACTAATTCCTTTAGATGTGGTGAAAAAATTGAGAAAGAAATAATTTCATTTTTTCCGAAGGAATTGAAGAAATTCAAGTTGGTTCTTCCCCTATCCATAACCTCGTTTTCAATCCCGTTTCTCGAATCTTCCATTAGAATATCTCTTCCAAAAAATTCATTGACCTGATAAAGCATCCCGTCGGTTCTACTCCGAATTCTTCCGAAAATTTCAGAGAGCACATTATTTTCGTAAGATTTACTTTGAATAAGACTCAGTTTCGGTTTTAAAGTCCTTTTATTCAAGAAAACATCAAACTCCTTTGTAGCGAAAATTGGCTGGTAATAGTAATTAATCTCGAAATTTACTATTTGTTTTTCCGTTAAAGGTGCTATAATAGGAAAGTTTCTAATAGAGTCAATATTTCTTTTTCCACGAATAAATGAATTAGTTTCAGTTAATGAATTTAATTTATATAAATTATAAACAAATGCAAATAATTGATCACAACCTCTTTTTGGATACTCAGGGGAAGAAATCTTAGATATCTGTGACCGAATAATTGAAAAAATTTCCTTTTCCAAGAGAAAAGATATTATTTCAACGATAGATGAAGGAGATATATATATAGGTAAAATATTTAAGAATTGTTCATATGTAAGATCATAGTTTTGAATAGGATTTTTCTTCGTATTGCGGAGGAAGAAGAAAGACCATCTCTTATTGGGATCCAACTGGAGATGATTCAAATAATCCGAAAACTCTAATGTATTTGCCTCATGAAAACAGGTTCTCAGGGAACTCCCATTAAATAGTTTCACGGGATTCAAATTGTCTTGATTCTTAAATATGGAAAAAGAAGCGTTATCAAGTGGTTCTATGCAATCAATATCATTGTTGAGTTCGTTGTGGAATACATCAATGATAATTTGATCTACTGATATCCCATTCGGAAACGAGGGTGCTATCGATTTTTCATCGATCAAAAATTCAAATTCTAATTCACGATTATCTAAAACATTTCTTTTTGAATAAATACTTTTAGTATCAATGAATTTTGACAAAGAACTCAATGTATAAAAAAGATCTTTGAACTTATAAATCAGAAACTCAAACACCTTTATAAAGTTTTCACGAATTAAAAAAAACTTAAAGCAATTATTATTAAGTTTCACATATCGATTACTCGAATTTTCATTAACGAAAGAGCTCACTTCATTGTATACTATTCCAAAAAAGTTATTTTTAGAAGAAACAAAATTCTTTATAAATTCTGTTAAATTCCCAGTTTTATTGGACCATTCACATACATCCATGTTCCAATTGACATATTTATTGCCTTTATAAACCTTAGAATAATTAAAACATTTTTTTCCAGTTTCTCCCCAATTAAATAAATGTCGGTTAATTGTATTCCTTGCGATATTACCCAAACCTTCATTTTCTATCCAAAGTACATAAATTTTATAAAGTACATAAATTTGATTCTTTAAAAGAGAGTATGATTTTTTTATTAAATATAATCTATTTAATAATTTTTTAAAATGTATATTAATTTCATTTTTAATTAATTTATTAGTTTCACTATCTGCTATATGAGATCTTTCTAAACTTTCCCTAAAAGAAGTTTTTATCAATTTTTCCCGAATGATCCAAGGTATATTTTCATTATTCTCATTAGTAATACCTTTATTTGGTGAAATACATGATAAAAAAGACGAAATTCTATCGTTTAACCTATTCTTGTCATTGGATAATAATAATAATATATATATTTCATTATAAAATTCTTCCATTATATGATTTACATGAAAAATAAGCTTCTTATAACTATGATCACAAAACTCATTAGATTCGGGTTTGGTAATTAATAAAGCGAAACGATCTATTATTGTTATCAATGATTCGGATCGGAAAAAATTGTAGAATATATTTATATATTGTTCATTATCTTCGCACAAAGACCGAAACGGATAAAGAATATTCCAACGTGTACTACGATTCACAGATATAATCAAATCCAATATATTTATATCACATTTATTCCTTCGAGTAATTTTAGGTCCAGCATCCAGAAGAACGAGATGATTCAAACAAATATTTTAGGATTTTCTTATATTCCACACATCAACTATTCTATTATTGTCATCTGATCGCATAGAATATCCAAAAAATTCAGATGATTTGATATTTTTAATAGACCTTTTGGTGCTATAAAAATCTATATCTAGTTTTTCTAT